TACTGACCAGGCCAGGCCGTGGAAGTGGAAATAAAAAAGGCCCCGTCGAACGAAATTCGAAATTAAAGAGATATTCTTTTCTTTATTTTTTTTTTTTCTATTTTATCTCTTTCGAATGCTTTCTTTATTTTAATTTTCTAAAAATGATAGAAATGGAATTGCTGATAAAAGTTATATCTATTTGTATAATAGAATACAAAAGACAATAAAAAAAAAGAAATTCTATAAGCTATATTTTCTATGAGCTATATAATCAATTTACTTTCTATCTTTACTTTCTATATTCTCTTCTAGAGAATATAGAAAGTAAAGATAGAAAATCAAGTAAAGACGGGCTTTTTCAAGCATTATTTTTTGTGTAATGTAACATAGTAATTATTATTATTATTTTTTTTTCAATTAGGAGAGATGGCTGAGTGGATTAAAGCGTCGGATTGCTAATCCGGTGTACGAGTTATTCGTACCGAGGGTTCGAATCCCTCTCTTTCCGTTTCGGTCGATGGTTTGGTATCTTTCAAATTTCACTTTATCGAACACTTTTACGTTATTTTTAATAGTAACAGGGAATCAAAAAATCCTAAGAACATTTATACGAATAAAGTAAGCAACCCCTTCCTTTTTTATTCTTCGCGTCCGGGATTACGCCCTGGATCATTAGACAGGAATCCGAAGATGAAGAGCGAAACAAAGAATATCACTACGGTGTAAACAAAGAGTTTGAGAGTAAGCATTACACAATCTCCAAATCAGTTTTTTGGGGAAAAAGAGAATAGATTCTCTATTTTTATACTACATATCCAATTTTTACATCAAGAAATGAAGTTCTTTTTAGAATTTGATTCTCTAAATAGAAAATCGTTTTCAGAAATTTAATTCACACAATTAGAATTCGACATTTTTGTTGGCTCTAATATAAGATGAAGATGGTTTCAGTGAATAAAGGGTCATAATCAACAAATAGCAAATGGGGATCAAAATGGATCGCGGTTCCCCAAGAATTTCATTGTTTGAATTGAGGCGGGTTCGTTCATATTGTAAGACTCATCTGCTCTTATTTATTAAATAATTTTTTTTTTATTCGAACTAGAATAAATCATGAATTTTTCTAGCACAATATTAAAGATCTCATCGAAAACTTACAGCAGCTTGCCAAACAAAGGCTAATAGAAAAAATAGAACAGGTATTACTGGCATAACATCTACAATTGGATTCAAAAAAGCGTAGGCCTCGGGTAATTTAGCGAATAAAAAACTACTCGAATAAAGGGCAGAATTAAGACAGATATACATTAAACTAAGGATATTAAGCATAACAAACATTTTTTTCTTGGAGATAATTTTATTTTGATTGAGTTATTAATATCTTATTGATATAAGATAAAAATGAAGAAAAGAAAGTAAGGTAGAGAAAAAAAAAAAACTTCTTAGAACCGACCCAATCAAAACAAAAATCCTTCTATTCTCGTGTGAGAATTGAAGAAATAATACTTGCATACAATATCTTAATTGAATTCTATGTAATGATCAATAAATTAAGTTGTATTTTAATTAAATTAAGTTGTATTTTAATTTTACAAACCTACACGTGTCAAAATCCTAACACTAAAATCAGAATCTAATTTTGAGGCTTTGGGCTGGAATTGACGAACAGCCAATACCAACGGTACTCTTTATTAGTACCAAATCGAAATTGAAATGGGGCGTCGCCAAGTGGTAAGGCAACGGGTTTTGGTCCCGGTATTCGGAGGTTCGAATCCTTCCGTCCCAGACCGGGCAGAATAAAAAATTTCAATTCCCTTTTGAGCAACCCTCTTAAGTATATATATTGATAAAATAGACGTGTACGTCTTTTTTTTGTTATTAAAAAAATTATTTTCTCAACCAGATCTTTTTTCACAAATTGAATCGAATTCAAATAATACGAAAATTGAACTGAATGCATTTGTGTTCCCCGCTTGCGGGGAACATCGATCACAAGAGTTTGAATTAAAAAACGTTGGATGGGTGTTTTTGCGTATGCTCCCCTCTTTCATTCACTTTCATATTTAAGCGAGTTTCGTAGAAAAGTCTTACGCCCCTCTCGAGTTTAATTTTCCAAGATCCATTCTAAATCGAAATGGGAAAGCCTCCCATTCCTATCTTTTTACAGTCCCAATTAGTCTCTTTTCATTTCGGAATTCTAAACAAAAGGGTATTCCTGGTACTGATTGAATTCGGGATTAAGTCTCTTAAATAAGACTAGGTTAGATTAAAATAAAAAACAACAAATTAGAAAGGAAACAATGACTTAATCTGGACCCTTTTGTCTTTGTATCTATACAAAATAGTATAGCATTCCGTAAAATGGGATTTTTTTTTTAGGATTCCCACAGCACAGAAAGAATTCGGGGTGGGAGTAGATAAGAGTTAGTGAGCAATGAAAGATACCGATTTGAATATCGGTGTCGGTCCAAATATCATTAACCAAAAATCCCGCTCTATGTGGAATGGAGACTCTTTGATTCTAACCCAAATTTTTCGGTATTTTTTCTTGGTCTTTTTTTTTTTTAATGAATAATTGTAAATCTCTGGAATAACAATTGAGCCGGGGTTATTCATATAGTCTATTTAGTTTATTTTAAATTTTATATTTTATTTTGAATTTGGGGAAAGATTATTGAATCTGAAGCCCAAGCCAAAGAAACGACACATAATTTGAGGAAAGGCTTATATGCATGGATTGCTATCCTTCTATTTCAGAGATAACGTCCTTTTGCTTTTTAAGATTTGTGAGCCCTTATCTTCCTGTTAAATTAAATATTTAACATACAATATACATAATTACTTCCAACGAAAATTGTTCAGTCTAATCTGATAGATACAGAAATCGACCTTTTTTGTAATTCTTAGTTGCTCTTTCATTTCAGGATTCCGGATTAACGACTAACAACCTAAATATTCCCTTCATATACAAGGAACAAAGGCTGTGTATCGATCGAAGCAATGACTATTCATGATTCCATACTGGAATCAATTACATACCGGTTCCAAACTAGAGAAATGTTATGGTAAAACTTCGTTTGAAACGATGTGGTAGAAAGCAACGTGCGACTTGAAGGACATGATCCGCTGTGGATTTGTTTTTTACATCCACCGTTTTCGATTTTATATGAATGGGCTCTTGGCTCGACATTTTTTCTTCTGTTCTATTAGAATCCTTAAGTTTTTTTTGGGGGGTAATGGAACTAGTACAGGATGGAGCTCGAGTATAAAGTATTTATTCATTTCTCAGGGGCAAGGATCTAGGGTTAATACCAATCAATAAGTTGGAAAACACTTCGTAAGTCAATTTTCGATATAGAAATCGAAAGGATCTGATTCGAGCAATTTTGAAATCCAAACGCAAGGGGAAAATTTGTTGGAATTGGGAAAACTTTTTCTACCAAAAGTGTATCCTGTAGGAATCAATTGTTCGTATGATTCTTTGATAGAAAGAAATCAAAAGGGGGTGTGTTGCTGCCATTTTTTAAAATAAAAACGTTAAAGATCACCGAAGTAATGTCTAAACCTAATGATTCAAAGCAAAGATAAAGGATCCTGGAACAAGGAAATACCATTTTTCAATTGTCTCAACAATTCAATCCAATCCAAAAATCGATTCGATTCGAAACGAGACAAACAAAACAAAGGGCTTGAGACCGCTCAAAAAAGGAAATGCCTAGGGATTTTCGGCTGGGCTTTGAAACTTATCTAACTTGAGTTATGAGAGTACAAATGCTTTTTTTGTTTCTTTTGAAAATTACAAAGAAACAAAAAAAAAAGAATAACTTAAATCTCTAATTGATTTGATTATTTTATAGATCTATTTGACATTCTAATTCTATACATAGACATAACTATCACTTCTAACCATTTTGTTTTTCTCGAGCCGTACGAAGAGAAAACTTCTTATACGTTTCTAGGGGGGGTACTGTTCATCTATATCTATCCCAATGAGCCGTTTATCGAATCGTTGCAATTGATGGTCGATCCCGAAGAGAAGGAAGAGATCTTCGGAAAGTGGGTTTTTATGATCCGATAAATAATAAAACCCATTTAAATGTTCCTGCTATTCTATATTTCCTTGCCAAGGGCGCTCAACCTACAGGAACCGTTCATGATATTTCACAGAAAGCGGGGGTTTTTACAGAACTTAGTCTTAATCAAACGAAATTCTATTAAGGAATAGAACAAAAAATAGGGTGTGGATGCGCTTTATCTAGTTTTGTATAATTTTTTCTTTACTATCCCCCCTTTTGTTCTATTCAGACCTATTTCTTTTCGGTTTTTTCAAGGCTTTCTCTAAATAAAGTATTCTTAAAGTTTTTTATTTATATAATTCTTTAGATATTATTTCTAAATTTCCATATTTATTATATCTATTTATTAATATATAATTTGATTTGTTATTTGGATTTGAATTCAATTTAATAAATAACCAATTAACTCTTTTTGTTTTTGTTATTGTATTTTTTTAGTATTTTATCAATCTTGCTATTCAATATTCAATGTCATATTGACAATATTGTATTGATCAAATATAATTTGATCATGGAGAAATGGGCCCATTTCTCTCCGTTCCATATGTTTTGGTTGTCTTTTTTTTTATGTTCAGAATCGATTAGAAATTTTTTTGATTCGAGTTCTTGCTAATTTCATTTTTTTATTCCGTTGTGACATTCAATTTTTTTATTCCGATTCTATCTACCCCTTCGAATTATTTGGGTTGCTAACTCAACGGTAGAGTACTCGGCTTTTAAGTACGGCTAGCATCTTTTACACATTTCTATGAAGCAAAGAATTCGTCCAAATCTTCGGGAGAGTTTGTAAGACCACGACTGATCCTGAAAGGAATGAATGGAAAAAACAGCATGTCGTATCAATGGATAATTTTGAGAATATTTTATTCTTGTTCAATCGCTATAAAACCAAGTTTGAATTCTTGGCGCGGAACAAAATAAATTTAATTAAGAGTTGGGTCG